TTTTGCAATATTGCAATAGTGTAAATAGACGCATTTTTGGGAGGCAAACAATGCTAGTAGGGTCTTTCCTGTTTCCGGGGGGGTTTACAGGAATGACAGAGATCTTACGAGTGTTGGGGGGTAGGGGGGGTTTACGCGGAAAAAACCCCAGGGGGGAAAAGGATATAATGGTATCTTAGGAGAAAAATGTATATGTTATGCTCATGATATCAGTTATGCAAGCCTTCTGTATATATCCTAATTAACTACACATTCTTTAATTCTTGCAAGGAAATGTACTCCCTTGTATTACTTCGGTGCTTACACTCTGGAATGCCAGATGAAAGGAGGACAAAAAAAAAAACCCGCTGCCCGCTGGAGTGAACGCTCGGCATGGTGGGTAACGCTCTTATGTACTCCACCATTAACTTATGCAAGCGTCAAGGAAAGTATGGGGTTTAATCTATTTATGTTCCTGAAATAGGAACCAAATGCCAGGAATAATTCAGTTGTGCTACCCCCACTATTATTGTCCTTGACCATCATGAATAATATTCATTAAGTAATCAACTGATGGTGGTCTCTTACTACATAATAAGTATTAATGTCCTAAGGACATTGGATTAATATTTTTAATCGAAATTGACATTAAACGTCTTTTATATTTCATGCACGGATTAGTAAGGAGATAATTACATATTTATATATTAAATATCATACATAATTGAAATGGTTCATACAATTTAATGGTTATAATACATAGTATGGACTAAGTATATGAATGTCTAATATATCAGTTATGTATTATAGTTATGTACCAGTATATGGGTATTATACATATATGTACGCCGTGAGGCGGACTCCGGCAGAGAATAGTTTAGTTTAGAATCCTAGCTTTGGGAGTTAGGGGTAGGAGTTAAAATCTCCTTTTTCTGAGCAGTAGGAGGGATTTTAACCCTCGGCGTTTGGTTTACAAGACCAATGCTCTGAAATGCTGAGCTACTAATGCATTGTCATTCGAGAACTTTATTTTCAACCCAGCTTACGGCGGGAGTGAGGACGAGGAATAAGAAGAAGTAGAGGAAAGATGCAACTTGGCCGATAATAACAAAAGGATGTTCGACGGGCATTCCTCCAATTCATGTTAGGATAACAACGTCTGCTACTAGAAGCCAGAAAAGGAATTGGGTGAGTGGGCGGAAAGTTAGGCTTCGTTGTTTGGAGGTGTGTAGAATAGGAACTACTATAAGTACGAGGATGGAGGATAGCAAGGCTAAAACACCTCCAAGTTTATTTGGAATTGAGCGAAGAATGGCATAAGCGAAAAGGAAGTATCACTCGGGCTTGATGTGAGGCGGGGTAACAAGGGGGTTGGCCGGCGTGAAGTTATCTGGGTCTCCTAGCAGGTTGGGGGAGAACAGGGCGATAGATACGAGAGCAATTAGTAGGGCCGCGAATCCTAGTAGGTCTTTATACGAGAAATAGGGGTGGAAAGAAATTTTGTCGGCGTCTGAATTAATACCCGTGGGGTTATTTGAGCCAGTTTGATGGAGGAAGACAAGATGTACCATGGTGGCGGCGGCAATGACAAATGGAAAGAGGAAGTGAAATGCAAAGAAGCGAGTGAGGGTAGCATTGTCTACGGAGAAACCTCCTCAGATTCATTGAACTAAGGCGTTGCCTACGTAAGGAACGGCAGAAAGTAGGTTGGTAATGACGGTGGCACCTCAAAAAGACATTTGTCCTCAGGGAAGGACGTAGCCGACGAAAGCGGTCATCATTACTAGGAGAAGGAGAATTACCCCTACGTTTCATGTCTCTTTGTAAAGATATGAGCCGTAATAGAGGCCTCGGCCGATATGAAGGTAGATGCAAATAAAGAAGAAGGATGCGCCGTTTGCATGCATGTTTCGAATTAATCAGCCGTAGTTTACATCCCGGCAAATGTGTGCTACGGATGAAAAGGCTGTAGCAATGTCTGAGGTATAATGTATAGCGAGGAAAAGTCCAGTAAGGAGTTGGGCAATTAGGCAGAGACCTAGAAGTGAGCCGAAATTTCATCAGACTGAGATATTAGCGGGGGCTGGGAGGTCGACTAATGCGTCGTTGGCAATTTTTAGGAGGGGGTGGGTCTTCCGAAGGTTGGCCATTAGGGTTCCTGTAGTTGAATACAACGGTGGTTTTTCAAGCCATTGGTCCTGGTTAAAATCCTGGTGGGAATTATGGCTTATGTAATATACTTGTTTTTATTTGGTTTAGTGTTAGGGTTAGCTGCGGTAGCTTCTAATCCGTCTCCGTACTTTGCTGCTTTAGGTTTAGTTATTGTGGCAGGGATAGGATGTGGTGTTTTAGTGGGGCACGGGGGCTCATTCTTATCCCTTGTCCTATTTTTAATTTATTTGGGAGGGATGCTTGTAGTATTTGCGTACTCTGCTGCCTTGGCAGCAGAGCCTTACCCGGAGAGCTGAGGAAGCTGGCCCGTGCTAGGAGGAATGTTGGTGTATGTGGTGGGAGTTGTACTCTCTGCAGGGATCTTTTGAGGGGGGTGGTATGATGGTTCTTGGGTGTCTGCGGATGAATTTAGTGAGTTTTCTGTATTTCGAGGAGATGTGGGGGGTGTAGGGTTAATCTATTCAATAGGGGGAGGACTGCTAATTATGGGGGCGTGAGTATTGCTGCTAACACTGTTTGTTGTGTTAGAGCTAACACGGGGGCTAAGTCGAGGGGCAGTTCGGGCAGTCTAGTACAGTAGGGTGAGCATGGCTAAGGCCATGGTGAAGAAGAACAGGGATAAGTAGGTTTTGATTATTCCTTGTTGAATATTGTTTGTAGTGGTGATTAGGGGAGTATTCATGGAGGAGACTGCTTTAGGGCCCACCTTTTCTATTCAGGTTTGGTCGACTATTTGGCTGGCAATGGTTTGGCCGAGAACGAGGCTATTCTTAGGGGTGAATCGATGAATAATAGGTGGGAAGAAGCCAAGCATATTAGAGAAATGGTGAAAGGTAAGATTAGGGGTGGGTTTAAACTGCTTGCTAGTTAAAGAAGCAAGTTCTAGTGCGGTAAGGAGGCCGAGGATAGTAACAGCAAGAGCGGCTAGTTTGAGGGAGGGGTGCATGGTCATAACTGGGGTTTTTAGGGGAAGGATGTTGGATAAAATTAGGAGACCTGCAACAATGCTTCCTCAGGCTAGGCGTTTGATAGGGTTCACCACCGCTGGGTTGTTTTCATTGATTGGGGAGAATGAATTGAACCGAGGGTGACCCATGGAAACAAAATACACGACTCGCAGGCTGTAGACAGCGGTAAATGAGGTGGCGATGAGGGTAAGGGCTAGGGCTCAGGCGTTTAGGTAAGATGTGGTAAGGGCTTCAATAATGGCGTCTTTAGAAAAGAACCCGGCCAAGAAGGGGGTGCCTGTTAAAGCTAGGCTCCCGATAGTGAGGCAGGAGGAGGTAAAGGGGGTGAGGTGATGTATTCCTCCTATCTTTCGGATGTCCTGTTCGTCGTTTAGGCTATGAATAATTGAGCCCGAGCATAGAAAAAGTATTGCTTTAAAGAAGGCGTGGGTACAGATATGGAGGAAAGCAAGTTGTGGTTGGTTAAGTCCGATGGTTACCATCATCAGGCCTAGCTGGCTTGATGTGGAAAATGCAACAATTTTCTTAATATCGTTCTGAGTGAGAGCACAAGTTGCGGTAAATACCGTGGTGAGGGCGCCTAGACAGAGACAAGTAGTTAAGGCGGCAGAGTTGTTTTCTATAAGAGGACTAAGTCGAATTAATAAGAAAATACCTGCAACGACTATAGTGCTCGAGTGTAGCAGGGCGGATACCGGCGTAGGGCCTTCCATAGCGGAAGGCAGCCATGGATGGAGGCCAAACTGGGCGGATTTTCCCGTCGCAGCCAAGATCAGGCCCATAAGGGGAAGTGTAAGGTCAAGGCCGTGTGCTGCTGAAAACATTTGCTGCATTTCCCAGGAGTTTAAGTTTATTGCGATCCATGCTATAGCAAGGATAAGTCCGATGTCCCCTACCCGGTTGTATAGGACGGCTTGTAAGGCAGCAGTGTTGGCGTCCGCCCGGCCGTATCATCAGCCAATGAGAAGAAATGATATGATTCCCACACCCTCTCAACCGATAAAGAGTTGGAACATATTGTTGGCGGTAACAAGAATAATCATTGCAACTAAGAAAATTAGGAGGTATTTGAAGAATCGGTTCATAAATGGGTCTGCGTGCATGTATCATGAGGCAAATTCTAGGATGGATCAAGTAACGTAGAGGGCAATAGGGGTAAAAATGATAGAGTAGAAATCAAATTTGAAGCTGATATTAACGTCAAAAGTTAAGGTGTTTATTCAAGTCCAAGTAGTGGTGATAGCCTCAGCTCCTTCATTAAGGAACAGGGAGAGGGGAAGGAGGCTGACGAAAAAGGCGAGTTTAACCGCTGTTTTTACCTGGTCTAGTGCCCAGGTGGGGGGTTTTGGCTCGGGCGAGGTGGTAGTTAATACGGGATACAAAAGGAGGATGAAGACTAGGGTGAGGCAGGAGGACATTATTAGGGGGGTGGGGTGCATAGCTGCTACTTGGAGTTGCACCAAGAGTTTTTGGTTCCTAAGACCAACGGATGAACTATTATCCTTTAGGAGCTGTGCGAGTGAGCCGCGGGGTCTAACCACGGTGCCGAAGATTAGCAGTCATCGTTGCTGTCGAGCCTCTCTCGGTGGATAAGAGGGGTCTAACCTCTATTACTAGAATCACAATCTAACGTTTTGTTTAAACTATATCTACAGGAGGCCCACCCTCAAACTAGTTCTGGCTTGAGGACTAGGAGTAGGAGGGGTAAAAGATGTAAGGTGATGAGGAGATGTTCTCGGGAGTATGTGGGATCTAGAGCAATAATGTGGGGCGGTAGGGGTCCCCGTTGTGTTATTAGAAACATGTATAAGGAGTAACCTGCGGTAATTAAGGTCCCGATACCGGTGAGAAGGAGGGTTCAGCCTGACCAGCCAAAGAGAGAGGTGATAATTATTAGTTCACCCATCAAATTAGGGAGGGGCGGGAGAGCAAGATTGGCAAGGCTGGCAATGAACCATCAGGCAGTTATTAGGGGAAGAACCATTTGGAGACCTCGGGCTAGAAGTATTGTTCGGCTGTGGGTTCGTTCATAATTGGTATTAGCTAGGCAGAAAAGGGCGGAGGAGGTTAAACCGTGGGCAATTATAAGGATAAGGGCCCCGGTGTATCCTCATGGTGTTTGAATTAGAATACCGGCCGCGACCAGTCCTATGTGGCTAACGGATGAATAGGCAATTAGGGATTTAAGATCGGTTTGGCGGAGGCAAATAGAGCCCGTTATAATGATTCCCCAGAGTGCGAAAACAATGAAGGGGTAGCTAAGTTCCTTGGTAAGTGGTTCGAGCATGTTTATTATTCGGATTATGCCGTAGCCTCCTAGTTTTAGGAGAACGGCAGCCAGAATTATTGAACCTGCAATAGGGGCTTCGACATGGGCTTTGGGGAGCCAGAGATGGGCTCCGTAGAGAGGTATTTTTACAAGAAATGCTAGTAAGCATGCAGCCCATCAGAGTTTATCTGCGTAGGACGTGAGGTGGACCAAGGGGGCGTATTGAAGGGTAAGGAGGGATAATGTACCAGCCGAATTCTGGAGGAGAAGTAGGGCTACTAAAAGAGGGAGAGAGCCCGCCAGGGTGTAGAAAAGAAAGTAAGTTCCGGCGTTTAGACGTTCGGTTTGGTTACCTCATCGGGTAATAATAATCAATGTTGGGATTAGGGTGGCCTCGAACATGATGTAAAATATAATAATTTCGGTTGCTCCGAAGGCTAAGATGAGGAAAATTTGGAGGGATGTAAGGAGTATAATATATGTCCGCTGTCGATTAACTGGTTCAGCAGAGGTGTGGTTTTGACTTGCCAGGATTATTAGTGGAAGGAGTCAGCAGGTGAGGACTAGAAGGGGGGTGGAGAGGGGGTCTGTTGCTATATAAGAGCTGAGGAATGACCATCCTGTATCCACAGGGGTCTTTAATCAGGTTAAACTGACCAGAGCAATAACTAAGCTGTAAAGGAGTGTTGTTGATCACAACTGCTTGGGAGGGGACAATCAAATTGTAGGAAGGAGCATAATGGTTGGAATAAGGATTTTTAGCATTGTAGTAAATTTAGGCTCTGTAGGTGATCGGTGCCATGGGTGCGGGCGGTGGCAACTAGGAGGGCGAGGCCTGCACTCGCTTCACAAGCCGAGAAGGCTAATAAGATCATAGGGGAGGCTGAGAAGTTGGTTGAGTCCAGTTGTAGGGTCCAGAGAGACAGGGCGATAAATAGGGATAATATTATTCCTTCCAGGCAGAGAAGGGCGGAGAGGAGGTGGGTGCGGTGAAAGGCTAGGCCTGCTAGGCCTAGAAAAAAGGCTGATGAGAAGGCAAAGTGTACGGGGGTCATTAGGCGGTTATGGACTTTAACCACAAGCTTTTGAGCCGAAATCAAATGTTTTTCTTAAACTAACTGCCTACTCGGCTCATTCTAATCCGCCTTGGAGTCATTCATAAATTAGTCCAAGGGTTAGTAGGGCCAGAACGGCTGATGCTCAAGTAAATGTAATAAGTGGGGATGGGAGCTGGTCCCCTCAGGGAAGGGGAAGTAAGAGTGCAATTTCAAGGTCGAAGAGCAGGAAAAGAATAGCAACCAGAAAAAACCGGAGAGAGAAAGGTAATCGGGCCGAGCCTAATGGGTCAAAACCGCATTCGTAGGGTGAGAGCTTCTCGTAGTCCGGGGTTATCTGGGGTAATCAGAATGAGACGATGGCTAGGACGGTTGAAATTACGATGGCAATGGTGATTATGGTTGTAACCAAGTTCATTACCTTCCCTTGGAATTTAACCAAGACTGGGTGATTGGAAGTCACTCGTACTAACTTAATACTAGAAAGGTTATGATCCTCATCAGTAGATTGAGATGTAGAGGAATAGTCAAACGACGTCTACAAAGTGTCAATATCAGGCGGCAGCTTCGAAGCCAAAGTGGTGTTCGGATGTAAAGTGGTATTGGACCTGTCGAAGAAGGCAAACAGCGAGGAAGGAAGAACCAATAATTACATGTAGGCCGTGGAAACCTGTGGCCACGAAGAATGTTGAGCCATAAACCCCGTCTGCAATTGTAAAAGGGGCCTCGTAGTATTCTATTGCTTGAAGAAACGTGAAGTAGAAGCCGAGAAGGATAGTTAGGGTAAGGGACTGAAGGGCTTGTTTACGTTGGCCTTCCATAATGCTGTGGTGAGCTCAGGTGACCGTTACCCCCGAAGCGAGGAGGACAGCTGTATTTAAAAGGGGGACTTCAAAGGGATCAAGAGTGGTGATGCCTGTAGGGGGTCAGCAGCCCCCTAGTTCAGGGGTGGGGGCGAGGCTTGAGTGGTAGAACGCTCAGAAGAAGCCTAGGAAAAAGAAAACTTCGGAGGTGATGAAGAGAATTATTCCGTAACGGAGGCCCTTTTGAACGGGCGGCGTATGGTGGCCTTGGTATGTTCCCTCTCGAACAATATCACGTCATCATTGATATATTGTGAGTAAGAGAAGTAGGAGGCCGAGAGCTAAAAGTGTTGTGGAGTGAAAGTGTATTCAAATTGCTAATCCGGATGTTATTAGTAGGGCGCCTACTGCGCCGGTAAGAGGCCAGGGGCTGGGGTCTACTATGTGATATGCGTGTGCTTGATGGGCCATTAGACGTTCTCTTGTAGGTAAAGGCTTAGAAGAAGGACAAAGACGTATGCTTGAATTATAGCGACAGCGACTTCGAGAAGTGTAAGGAGAAGAAGAAGTATGGATGTTAAAATTGCCACAGTGGGCATTAGGGGAAGAAGTACAAACGCGCCAGTAGCGATTAGTTGAATTAGGAGGTGGCCTGCTGTAAGGTTAGCTGTCAGTCGAACCCCTAGAGCGATGGGTCGAATGAATAGGCTAATCGTCTCGATGACAATTAGGATAGGGATTAGAAGGGTAGGGGTCCCTTCTGGCAGAAGATGACCAAGAGCGTAAGTGGGTTTACTTCGCAGGCCAATAATTACGGTAGCAAGTCACATTGGTACAGCGAATGCTAAATTTAGGGAGAGTTGCGTAGTTGGTGTATATGTATAGGGAAGGAGGCCAAGCATGTTGGATGTGATAAGGAATAGTATTAGGGATGCAAGGAGGGAGGCTCACTTATGTCCATCTAGGCTAATAGGTTGGAAGATTTGCTGGGTAAAGCGGTTGATAAACCAACCTTGGAGCGTGAGGAGGCGGTTATTTAATCATCGAGTGAGGGGCTTGGGGATGAGAATTCAGGGCAGTGTTAGTGCCAGGGCAATCAGTGGAATGCCAAAAAGTGTGGGGCTTATAAATTGATCAAAGAAGCTTAGTGTCATGGTCAGGTTCAGGATTCTGTTTTAGGTTTTACTGCGCCCTGTGGGGTGGGAGTGTTTGGGAAAGTATGGGCTAATACTTTTGGGGGTAAAACAATTGCAAAGACTAATCAAGAGAAGATTAAGATGGCAAATCAGGGGGAAGGATCGAGTTGTGGCATGTCGCTAGGGGTGGTTGGGAGGCACCAATCTTTAGCTTAAAAGGCTAACGCTAGGCCCTATTTAGCTTCTTAGCGAGGCGTCTTCAAGTATTAGAGATGATCAGTTTTCAAAATGCTCTAGGGGAACGGCTTCGACTACAATTGGTATGAAGCTATGATTAGCCCCGCAAATTTCTGAACATTGGCCATAGAATACACCAGGGCGGGACGAGATAAAAGCTGTTTGGTTAAGGCGCCCGGGGACTGCATCTATTTTGATACCAAGGCTGGGGACCGCTCAGGAGTGAAGGACGTCTTCGGCGGAAACTAGTACTCGGACGGGGGATTCTACGGGGATGACTATCCGATGGTCTGCTTCTAGAAGTCGGAACTGGCCAGGGGTTAGGTCTTGTGTTGAAATTATGTATGAGTCAAAGGCCAGGTCTTCGTAGTCCGTGTATTCATAACTTCAGTATCATTGGTGTCCCACGGCTTTAATTGTAAGATGAGGGTCATTAATTTCGTCTATTAGGTAAAGAATCCGAAGGGAGGGAAGGGCGATGAGAATAAGAATGATTGCCGGGAGAACTGTTCAAATAATTTCAATTTCCTGAGAATCGAGGATAAATTTATTTGTCAGTTTGGTTGTTACCATGGCGACAATAATGTAAAGCACAAGGGTGCTAATTAGAAAAACGATTATAAGGGCATGGTCATGAAAATGGAGAAGTTCTTCTATAACAGGTGAAGCTGCATCTTGAAATCCAAGTTGAGAGGGATGTGCCATTAGGGTCAAGACACGCGGGGATCTAACCCACGATTCTGCCTCGACAAGGCAGTGTAATAACGATTTTACTAGTGTCTTATAAAGAAAGTGACAGAGCGGTTATGTGGTTGGCTTGAAACCAATTTACGGGGGTTCAACTCCTCCCTTTCTCGTGAGTAGGTCGGGTGTAGTTTAGGTTTAGGTTTGTTGAATTTGGACGAAGGCAGGCTCTTCAAAGGTGTGGTAAGGGGGAGGGCAGCCGTGTAGTCATTCTACATTTGTGGCAGTCAGTTCCACTGAGAGAACTTCACGTTTAGCGGCAAAGGCTTCTCAGATAATGAACAGGAACATAATTACAGCTACTAGAGAAATAAGGGATCCAATAGAAGATACCGTATTTCAAAGGGTGTAAGCATCGGGGTAATCAGAATATCGTCGGGGCATTCCTGCTAGTCCGAGGAAGTGTTGTGGGAAGAAGGTGAGGTTTACCCCTACAAACATTACGGCAAAGTGAATTTTTGTTCAAGTGCTATGAAGGGTATAGCCCGAGAAGAGTGGGAATCAGTGTACGAAAGCAGCAACAATGGCAAATACAGCTCCCATAGATAGGACATAGTGGAAGTGGGCTACTACGTAGTAAGTGTCGTGGAGAACAATATCGAGAGAGGAGTTGGCTAGGACAATTCCAGTTAGGCCTCCTACTGTAAATAGGAAAATGAAGCCGAGAGCTCATAGAAGGGGTGTTTCTCATTTAATGGCTCCACCGTGGAGGGTAGCTAATCAGCTAAACACTTTTACACCGGTTGGAATGGCAATAATCATAGTAGCTGATGTAAAATATGCTCGGGTGTCTACATCTATTCCTACTGTGAACATGTGATGTGCTCATACAATGAAGCCTAGGAGACCAATGGCCATCATTGCTCATACCATTCCTATGTAACCAAAGGGTTCTTTTTTGCCGGAGTAGTATGCAACGATGTGGGAAATCATTCCAAATCCAGGGAGGATAAGAATATAGACTTCCGGGTGTCCAAAGAATCAGAATAAGTGTTGATAAAGAATGGGGTCTCCTCCTCCAGCAGGGTCAAAGAAGGTGGTATTTAGGTTTCGGTCAGTTAGAAGCATAGTGATTCCAGCAGCAAGGACGGGAAGGGATAGAAGAAGAAGTACGGCGGTAATTAGGACGGCCCATACGAAGAGGGGGGTTTGATATTGTGAAATCGCGGGAGGTTTCATGTTGATAATTGTGGTAATGAAATTAATGGCACCTAGAATTGATGAAACACCTGCTAAGTGGAGGGAGAAAATAGTTAAGTCTACAGACGCCCCGGCGTGGGCTAGATTGCCGGATAGAGGGGGGTAAACTGTTCATCCGGTACCAGCACCTGCTTCTACTCCTGAAGAAGCCAGGAGAAGCAGGAATGAGGGGGGAAGGAGTCAAAAGCTCATGTTATTTATTCGAGGGAAAGCCATATCAGGGGCCCCGATCATAAGGGGAATTAGTCAGTTTCCGAAACCTCCAATCATGATTGGTATTACTATAAAGAAAATTATTACGAAAGCATGTGCTGTAACGATTACATTATAAATCTGGTCGTCTCCTAGGAGAGAGCCTGGTTGGCTAAGTTCAGCTCGAATTAGGAGGCTTAAAGCAGTCCCGACTATTCCGGCTCAGGCACCAAATACTAGGTAGAGGGTGCCAATGTCTTTGTGATTGGTTGAGAAGAATCAACGTGTGATTGCCACAGGTAAGATGGCTGAGTGTTAAGCGGTGGATTGTAGCCCCATAAACAGAGGTTCAATCCCTCTTCTTACCAAGCCCTGAGGTGTTTTTCATATCAGATTGCAAATCTGAAGAAGCAGGATAAGACCTGCCGGGGCTTTCCCCCGCCCATTTTTGCTCTGCTGGGCGGGGGAAAGTTAGATGGATGCTCGCTGGCTTGAGCGCTTAGCTGTTAACTAAGAACTTGTAGGATCGAGGCCTGCCTATCTAGAGAGGCTTTAGCTTAATTAAAGTGTCTGCTTTGCACGCAGAAGATGTGGGTTAATGTCCCGTAAGTCTTATCAGGGACTGGGAGAATTTCACTCCCGCTTAGGGCTTTGAAGGCCCTTGGTCTAGGTGCTATCCTAAGTCCCTAGGGTGAGAGGAGAGCCAGGGCAGCTGGGGCCAGGGGTAGCAAACAGATAGTTGCGGATGAGGCGAGGGCCAGTGGAAGCGAGGCTTGGGTGGAGGGTAGACGTCATGGGGTAGTTCCGGTAAGGTTATTAGGGGAAAGGGTGAGGGTCATTGCGTATGTTAGGCGTAGGTAAAAGTAAAGACTTAAAAGGGCGGATAGAGCAGCCAGGGTGGCGGCGGGGGCAAGGTCCTGCTTAGTTAGTTCGTGGAGAATTAATCATTTGGGTATAAAGCCCGTTAGAGGTGGAAGACCACCCAAGGATAATAAGAGGAACGGTGTAATTGCAGTAAGGACCGGGGCTTTGGCTCATGAAGTGGCTAGTATATTAATTGTAGTGGATTTGTTCAGTTTAAAAACCAGGAATGTTGAGAGGGTCATCATGAGATATGTGAGGAGGGCTAGAAGTGTTAAGGAGGGGGAGAATTGTAATACGAGAATCATTCAGCCCAGGTGTGCGATTGATGAGTAAGCAAGGATCTTCCGAAGTTGGGTTTGGTTGAGGCCACCTCAGCCGCCGACGAGGGCAGAGGTTAGTCCTAATGCAATAAGGATGTGGGAGTTAGTAGGTTGAATTTGGAGGAGAAGGGCGAATGGTGCGAGTTTCTGTCATGTAGATAGGATCAGGCCCGTGGTGAGGTCTAGGCCTTGAAGAACTTCGGGGAGCCAGGCGTGAAGGGGTGCAAGTCCAATTTTAAGGGCTAAGGCAAGGGTAATCATAGTAGTAGGAATAGGGTGAGAGATTTGTTGAATCTCCCACTGGCCCGAGAGCCATGCGTTTGTGGTGCTGGCAAAAAGAAGTATGGCTGCGGCTGTGGCTTGAGTAAGAAAATATTTAGTGGTGGCTTCAACTGCTCGAGGGTGGTGATGTTGAGCTATAAGTGGAATAATGGCTAAGGTATTTATTTCAAGTCCTATCCATGCAAGGAGCCAGTGAGAGCTTGTGAATGTGATGGTAGTGCCAAGGACTAGGCCAAATAGTAAAGTAATGAGAATATAAGGATTCATTAGCAGGGGAAGGATTTTAACCAACATGTTTGGGGTATGGGCCCAAAAGCTTTTTTAGCTGACCCTACTAGGAAGTGGTGTAGTGGAAGCACTAAGAGTTTTGATCTCTTCAGGTAGGGTTCGAATCCCTTCTTTCTAAGGAGTTGGAGGGACTTTAACCCTCATAATTCACTCTATCAAAGTGGCCCTTTGCTTCAGGCACAGCTCCTGGGTTAAAGTTGAGGTGGTAGACCGGTGAAGGCAATCGGGAGGGCCAGGTGTCAAATTACTAGAGCTAATGTAAGAGGTAAGAAGTTCTTTCAGATTAGGTGTATCAGCTGGTCATAGCGGAATCGGGGGTATGATGCTCGAACTCAAAGAAAAACGACGGAGAGGAGCGCTGCTTTAATTATCAGGCTTGAGGTTGTGAACTCTGGCAAATAGTGGATGAGGGAGGCCCCCAGGAAAAGTGTGGCGGAGAGGGTATTTATGAGGAGAATGTTAGCATACTCAGCTAAAAAAAATAAGGCGAATGGGCCTCCAGCGTATTCTACATTAAAGCCCGAGACTAGCTCCGATTCCCCTTCGGTAAGATCAAAAGGGGCCCGGTTTGTCTCAGCCAGCGTGGAAATGTATCATATTGCAGCCAATGGTCAGGCAGGTAAAATAAGTCAGGTACTTTCTTGGGCGACACTAAAGGTTTGTAGTGTAAATCCACCAGTAAAAATAATAGCATTTAGGAGAATTAAGCCTAGGCTTACCTCATAGGAGATGGTTTGGGCAACTGCACGGAGTGCCCCAATTAAGGCATATTTGGAGTTGGAAGCTCAGCCAGATCCCAGGATGGCGTAGACAGCCAAGCTGGAGAGTGCAAGGAGGAAGAGGACACCTAGATTAATGTCGGCCAGGGGGTGGGGGAGGGGTATAGGGGCTCATAGCGTAAGGGCGAGGGTGAGAGCCAACATAGGGGTAAACAGAAATAGGAAGGGTGAGGAAGTAGAGGGTCGGACGGGTTCTTTCATAAAAAGTTTTAGTCCGTCAGCCACAGGCTGGAGGAGGCCGTAGGGGCCTACAATATTTGGGCCCTTCCGAAGTTGTATATAGCCTAATACCTTGCGTTCAACTAGTGTTAGAAGGGCGACGGCTAGGAGAACAAAAATAATTAAGATAAGGGGGTTGAGGAGAAAATTTATTAGTGTTGAGAGCATGGTTGAGGAGAGGACTTGAACCTCTGTAAAAAGGGCTTAGGTCTTTCGCATTGGCCGGGCTCTGCCACCTTAACGTGCCATTTTCTTAGGCAGTGGATTACTCCCTTTTGTCTGTTTTAGTTGGTTTCAGCAGGTGGGGGTGGGGCGTGCCTTTAGTATGGGCCCCTTTCTTCCGGTCCTTTCGTACTAGGAAGAAATCGTATCATAGATAGAAACTGACCTGGATTACTCCGGTCTGAACTCAGATCACGTAGGACTTTAATCGTTGAACAAACGAACCCTTAATAGCGGCTGCACCATTAGGATGTCCTGATCCAACATCGAGGTCGTAAACCCCCTTGTCGATATGGGCTCTAAAAGAGGATTGCGCTGTTATCCCTGGGGTAACTGGGTCCGTTGATCGGCTTTGCCGGATCTTATAGGTCAGATTTTCTGTTGCTTAGAGCTGTGGCTCTTGGTTCTGGAAAATGAGGTGTTTCCATTCCACATGGGGGTTTTTTGTTTCCCCGCGGTCGCCCCAACCAAAGACATTAGGGAAGGGTCCAATTGGTTCAAGTCGTTTATCCGATATTCTTGACATGGTCTTACCCCGGGTCTAAAGCTCCACAGGGTCTTCTCGTCTTATGTGTGTAGCCCCGCTTCTGCACGGGGAGATCAATTTCATCGACTGGAGGAAGGAGACAGTTAAGCCCTCGTTATGCCATTCATACAGGTCTCCATTTAAAAGACAAGTGATTGCGCTACCTTTGCACGGTCAAAATACCGCGGCCGTTAAACGTAAAGTCACAGGGCAGGCGGGACCTCTTATATATAGTGGACAAGAGGCGATGTTTTTGGTAAACAGGCGAGGCTTCAGATAGTTTTGCCGAGTTCCTTCTTTCTCTTTTAGTCTTTCCGTGGTAGCACGCCAGTGTGGGGTTAACGGTTGTTATTAGAAAGTTTTCTAGTTATTTATTTGGGTTCTAATACCCTCTTTGTTTGGGGCCGTTAATGTTCGGTGGTTTGTCCGTTCCGAGGTACACTTGTGCACGGAGAAGGCCTAGTAAGCCCTCTCATTACTCATATTAGCATGATCGTTCCCATATGGGTATGGGACGGCCTGGTAGTTAGAGGGGAATAAGATATGGTTATCAGGATTAAAGGGGATAATGTGTGTCTAAGCTTTAACGCTTTTCTGTGGGATGGCTGCTTTTAGGCCCACCCAAACACCATGCCTTGTATAAATCTGATCTTTATCCTCCTTTTAAAGTTGTGTCTTGGGTCAGAGGGGCTGTACCCCCTTTGACTAACTCTCTAGGATTCTTGTTGTCTGGGTAGGGCTGTGGGCCAATTGAGACTAAATAAACCAAGAGGCTGAACTTCTATTCACTTCCCAGGCAACCAGCTATAACTGGGTTCGGTAGGTCTGTCACCTCTACTCGAAGCTCGCCCCACTCTTTTGCCACAGAGACGGGTTTGCCCTATATATTAGGCTGTCTTGGAGTAGCTCACCCAGTTTCGGGTAAACAAACTAAAATTCTTTTTGCTTGGGGGTCTCTTGCTAAACCATGATGCAAAAGGTACAAGATTTAATCTTTGCTTTTCTTAACTTTACTGAATTATTTCACTTCTCTTTCAGCGTTCCCTTGCGGTACTATTTCTATCGCTCCGGAGCCCCGTTCTGTCTCTCGTACTAAGGGGGAAAAATGGTTTGGTTTTTATGTTTAGTAAATTAGGGTTTATCTATAGTTTTGTGTTGAATTTTAAGGGTGGGCTAGCTCTTGGGTTTCAGGGCGACCCGATTTGCACGGGGATCTTCTCAGTGTAAGGGAGATGCTATTCTGGTTTAGCTACACTCTGTTTTGTCCAAGTGCACCTTCCGGTACACTTACCATGTTACGACTTGCCTCCCCTTTGCCTTTCTGTTTTATTATATATTAGTTGTATTTGGCTCGGGGAGAGTGACGGGCGGTGTGTGCGCGCTTCAGGGCCGGTTTCAGTAGGACTCTCTATTTCCTGCTTACTGCTAAATCCTCCTTCTAGTACTGCTTTCACAATACTGTTCGTATTTCCTGATTAGGAAATGTAGCCCATTTCTTCCCCTCTCATTTGCTACACCTCGACCTGGCGTTTTGGGTTGTACTAGCATTGCTTACTATTAGGCCTTCACAGGGTAAGCTGACGACGGCGGTATATAGGCGGGAAAAACAAGAGAGGGTGAGGTTTAACGGGGGTTATCGGTTCTAGAACAGGCTCCTCTAGGGGGATCTAAAGCACCGCCAAGTCCTTTGGGTTTTAAGCTGGTGCTCGTAGTACCCGGGCGGATAATTAATGTAATTGATTATCAAGGTTTAGGGCTGGGCATAGTGGGGTATCTAATCCCAGTTTGTTTCACAGCTTTCGTGGAGTCAGGTAATATAAAGTCACTTTCGTAGTAGGGCTTCTTGCTTTCGGTAACGTATAACAGCTCTGAAGGCGTTCGACTTTAGTAAGGGGTTCCCTTAACCACTCTTTACGCCGCTGGCTATCAACTTGGGCCTCTCGTATAACCGCGGTGGCTGGCACGAGTTTTACCGGCCCTCTAAGCTTTAACTAAGTCAAGTTTTCACTTATGGCTTAATGTCTATCACTGCTGATTTCCCTTGAGGGTGTGGCTAAGCAAGGTGTTATGGGCTACGTGTGTGTGCCTGATACCGGCTCCTTGTTCCCGGGCGGGGAACTGTGGGGCATTCTCACGGGTGTGCGGATACTTGCATGTGTAAGTTTGGCTAAAGCTGATAGAAAAGTCAGGACCAAGCCTTTGTGCTTACGGAACCTTTCTAGGGTCCTTCTTAACATCTTCAGTGTTATGCTTTAGTTAAGCTACGCTAGC